CATCCCCAAAAACCATATTTTGACTGGGCTTCAACTATATCAACTGTACTTGAACTGTTAGATAATCATAGTAGATGATAACATCACTGTTCCCACCCCTATTGCAGAACCGTACATGAGATTTTCATCTCATACGGCTCCTCAAAGGTCACAAATAAATCTAAGGACCCATCCATTATTATTTTTCTTGATATGTTTGTAACATAGATAGAGATAAAATGAAATCCATTGTAAGATCCCCATTAGACACTGGAATTCTGTCTGCTATTATAAGAAAGTGCTTCTGAATTCATCTTATCTTTTAATCATTTAAATTCTTCTTTGTTGAGTAATAACTAAATCTTTGAATAAAATGTTTCTTGTAACGATATCAATAGAATAGATATTTCAACCTAACGTTTTCAATTACGAAATCCAATTAGACGTTGCATTAGTTCACGAATCATGACAAGAATTGTATCTCTATATAGAGATAGAAAAAAATAGATTATTTCTAGTGCATTCAGTCTTTTGATTTTTTTTTCGTTCCTATTCTCCTTTCTCAAAAAAAGGGGACTTTAAACAAAGTTAAAGGATTACTTCGTTCTTGATAGTTATTTACTTAATCGGTGAATAGAAGTATACTCTGGATCGGAATCGTGGGAAGTACTCCTTTATCATTTCTACCAATTTAAAGCCCCAATTTTAATTCTTTTTATACACAGAAAAATACACTTACAAAATCTCTATTACGAATCCTTAGTGTACATTAGTGTTCCTAGCTATCCACTCATTTTTATGAATCTACTTTTGGTAATACATACGTAGTAAAAACCTCATAAAGTTGATCCTTTGAACCCGCTTCAAGTCATGATGACTAGTCAATCAATCTTGGGGTAAAGAGTCTCTAATACTTATGTTTACTTTTCTTAACTCTTGTACATAGAAAATGAGATTCAATCTTTTACTGCAAATTTAGAAGCCGTTTCTTTCACTCATATAACTATCTAGTTTCCTTCATCAACCCCCGAATAATGAATAAAAAAAATAGAGATTCAACTCATGGCACTTCCTTCCTAGAAAGAGAAGCAGTCGGGGGAATTTTATGTCTTAACGAATCACACGTAGAGATATTGATAACACACATAGAGTTAATGGTATTTCATAACTAATTGATTGAGCAGCAGCTCGTAGACCACCTAAAAAAGAATATTTATTATTTGAGCCATATCCTGACATAAGAAGGCCGACAGGAGCAATACTTGAAATAGCAATCCATAAAAAAACACCGATACTGAGATCGGCTAGAACAAGGTGATACCCAAAAGGAATTACTAAATAACTTAATAAAATTGATATGACTGCTATAGATGGTCCAATACTGAATAAACGAGTATCTCCTCTAGATGGAAGAAGATTCTCTTTTAAAAGTAATTTGGTACCATCTGCTAGAGCTTGAAGAATTCCCAAAGGTCCTGCGTATTCAGGACCAATACGTTGTTGTATACCTGCAGATATTTCTCTTTCTAACCAAACAATTACTAATACACCTATTGTGATTCCTAATACAGGAGTAAAAATAGGGATAAGCATCCATATGATTCCATAGACCTCTTTTAAGGATTCCAATCTAGAAAAAGAATTGATAGCTTGTACTTCTGTTGTATCAATTATCATTTTAACGATCAACTTCTCCCATAATGATATCTATACTACCTAGTATCGTCATAATATCAGCCAATTTCATTCTTTTAACTAACTGAGGAAGAATTTGCAAATTAATAAACCCCGGTGGGCGAATTTTATATCGCCAAGGAAAAACACCCTTATCTCCTATCAGAAAAATTCCCAATTCTCCCTTTGGTGCTTCCACTCTTGCATAAAGTTCTTGCTTCGACAATTCAAAAGTCGGAGAAGGTTTTTTACTAATGAATCGATAATCAAACTCATTCCATACAGTATCTTTTACTCTATCAAAGCGGCGGATTTCTAAATTTTCATAGGGCCCTCCAGGAATTCCTTCTAGGGCCTGTTGAATTATTTTTATGGATTCTGTCATTTCACTGATTCGTACTAAATAACGAGCTAAAGAATCCCCCTCTTTTTGCCATTGGACTTCCCAATCAAATTCGTCGTAACACTCATAATGATCAACTTTACGAAGATCCCATTGTATTCCGGAAGCTCGTAGCATTGGTCCCGACAAACCCCAATTTATTGCTTCCTCTCCACCAATAATGCCTACTCCTTCAACTCGTTCTAAAAAAATGGGATTCCTTGTAATAAGCTTTTGATATTCAGCAATTCCTGTTAAAAAATAATCGCAAAAATCCAAACATTTATCTATCCAGCCATGAGGTAAATCAGCAGCGACTCCGCCAATACGAAAAAAATTGTGCATCATTCGCATACCGGTGGCAGCTTCGAATAGGTCATATATCAATTCTCTTTCTCGAAAAATATAGAAGAAAGGAGTCTGTGCCCCAATATCTGCCATAAAAGGGCCAAGCCATAACAAATGCGAAGCTATACGACTTAACTCCAACATAATGACTCTGATATAACTGGCCCTTTTAGGGACTTGAATATTGCCTAATTGCTCTGGCGCATTTACAGTTATTGCTTCTGTGAACATAGTAGCTAAATAATCCCAACGTGTTACATAAGGCAAATATTGTATAATTGTTCGATTTTCCGCAATTTTTTCCATACCTCTGTGTAAATAACCCAATATTGGTTCACAGTCAATAACATCTTCACCATCTAAAGTAACAATGAGTCGAAGAACACCATGCATTGATGGGTGGTGAGGTCCCATATTGACTATCATGAGGTCTTTTCTTGTAGCTGGTACAGTCATAGGTTTTTCCTGATTCATTCTTCCATGAATTGCTGAAAGCGAAAAGAAGTTCACCAAACTTTAAGCCAATAATTCAAACTAACTCTTCAAATTAACGAGTTTTTCTCTCTCGAATATCCAACTGCCCTATTAATTCTTTATAACGTGCTCTATTTTTTTTTGACAAATAAGCCAGCAGCCGTTGACGTTTTCCGAGAATTTTCCGCAGACCTCTTTGAGATAAATAGTCTTTTTTGTGCAATTCCAAATGTGAAGTAAGCCTCCGTATCTTGTTGGTGAAACTTACTACTTGAAATTCAACAGATCCTCTGTTTTCTTTGTTTTCTTCTTGTTCTTGCAAAATAATTGAAATAAATGAATTTTTTACCATAAAAGAATTTCACACTCCCCTTTTTACAGACAGATATTTATTTTATTGATCAGTAATAATAATGTCACAAATTTTAATGTAGTATATACAATAATTATAATTTCTTTATACATTCCTAGTTTTTTCAATTATTAATCAATCCGATTTTTGAGTTCATTTGTATAGTGATACAAAAAGACGATACCAAATAGTTTAGTCCGAAGATTCGATTGATTAATTTATTCTGTTGATTAATTTATAGCTTTAATTTAATTGATACCCCATTTTCCTTAATATTCACGTATCCTAGACTGGGATGTAAGACAGCGCATATGCGCATCGGGTTGCTTGCATATAACATGGTCGCGGACAGAAGAAAAAATGAAAAAAATCATTGATAGAACAATAGAATATATAGGAAACTCAAAATTTTTAATCAGGGATACATATATATCCTTAACATACTGAAGCGGCTCCCATTATTGGTATCAAACCAATAGCGATTCATACAAGCTAAATCTTCTAATCGATAATTAGGCCAAAAAAAGAACTTTAATTTATTTAATTCATTTTTTTTTCTGTCAAAAATTTTACTTTCCTCCAAAAATTGACTCCAGTTTTTTATCTTGTTTTCCTTGCAAAATAAATTATTTCTATGCACACCATTCTGATTCTTTAAATTCAAATTGAAAGAAATTAGAATTCTCAATTCTCTACGACGTCTAGACGAGAAAATTTTTTCAGGAACAAGCAAATCTAAATTATTTTTGTCTCCATTTAGAGTTTTTATTTTATGTCTTGAAATGGATTCATCAAAAGTATTCTTAGCAACATTTTTGGGGTTTCGGTATCTTTGATTACTTTGGTGCTTACTTTTATGAACCAAGGAAATACCTATGATTTGATACATAAAAAACTGTCCGTCATTTTTGACAGATAGACGGGCAGGTTCCATAATTAATATTCCCTTTTTCGTTAATTGTGTAAGATTTAAACGCCTCCTCATTATATCCAGATTCATTTCTTTCCTTTGAATATAGGATATAGTAATTTTTCTTACATTTATGAGGCTAACCAGCAGACCATATATCTGGATATTATTCAGCATTTTTTGATTCAATTGATTCAAACGTCCAGTCCATCTTAATTGCAAAGGAAAATCTCCTTTAAGGAATATTTTTAGTTTTTCAATGGATTCTAAAAAATATTCTTCAATATTGTTTTGATTCTTTAATTCAAAATATTGTTTTGAATTTGATGGGCTAAAATTAAAAAAAAACTCATCCTCCTCTTGTTTTCCCTTGATATTTTGATTTTCAATAAAATTTGGATTTATATTCAAATTAAAAAGAAGTAAGTTGCTTGGGATAAACCAAGGTTTCTCTTTATATTTATGATAAAGTATCACAAACTCTGGAAAGAAAAAAACTTTCGGATTCGATATGAGGCGATTTAAGATTAAGAATTTTTCATTCATTCCCATCCAATCAAAAGACATTCCCATCCAATCAAAAAAGACCTTTTTGTAATTGATTTCAGAATTTGAATCAATTGGAAGATAAAAAAAACCATTACCTTTATTATTAAGTTTATCCCGGATTTGGTCTTTTTTAGGTTCAATCTCAATATTTGTACTAAATTTCCAACCCAAATATTTTCTATCTGTATTTTTTTCCCTATCTATAATATCACTTTTTCCTAGATCATTCTTGATAGGAATATTCTTGAGTATGCTAAAAATTTTTTCGTTATTTCTGTTGGAATTTTCTTGATTCTTATTTGTTTCTAATGATGATCTATAAATAGAGGCCTTCTTCTTAGTTTCAGAATGAATATATATATATTTATATGATAAAAGATCATATCTATAGTTTTTTTGAAAATTCTCCTCTTTATTTCGTAATAAATAGACTTTCAAATTTTGTTTTTTTTTTGAATCAAATAATTGGTCTTTTTCATAGGAATACCGTTTATTTAAATCCTTATTTTGAGACGTATGACATTGATTTAGTCCATTTCTCCATTTTTGTGGGACTAATCTAGACCATGTAATCTGCGATAAATCGTATTGATAATGACCTCTTAACCAGTTTTTCCATGGATTCATTGCATTATTTGGAAGTTTCTTATGTCTTACTTCGGAATCAAATATTCCTTGTCTTCCAAAAAGATCTTTTATTTCATTCTTAAGAAAAAAAGAAGGTCCATTATATTGAAGAAGAGATCTTAACTTATTGAAGTTAATAACTTGGGTTTGTGATAATTTTAAAAATACATATTTTTGTGACAAGTAAGATAAATTTAAAAAAATATGTGACTTCCGCTTACTATTTCTAAGATTATCAAAAGCCTTTTTTATAGTTATAGGCGAAATGAAGTCAATTTTATTTTGTTTTGTTTTATTAATCTTTTCTTGATCTTTATTTATTTCATTATTGTCAATGTATTTATCAAGAATTTTTTTTGTTGATTCCATACAAATTTGTAGAGTGATTCTGCGCATATTAATGATACATAGAAAGATATCTATGTATATTTTTTCAATGAAAAATTTAACTATTAATTCAATATTTTTTCTTTTTAATATTTTCCAAATTTTTGGGGGTGATTCTCCATTATTTCCATTATTCTTATTATTTTTTTTTATTCTCGGCGTTACTTTTTTTTTATTTTTTTTCATTATTTCTATTTGATTTCTGATTGTGTTTCTTCTATCAATTCTATGTTTCATTTCTTTTTCGGCCTGTGAATAATTTGTCCAACCTGTAGATCGATTTTGAATAAGTGATTCCTGAATTATCTGAGCGCTGATTATAGAATCCTTTTCTGTTTGAGTTTCACTTGATTCATATATTTCTGTCGGTATAAATAATGGAATTTTATTTTCTTTTAAAAGTTCTTTTATTTTTTGTTTTACAAATAAAACTGCTTTTCCTTGTTTTTTTTTTATTTTTTTTAAAACTCTTCGAACTCTAAAATTCAATTTTTTTATTTCGACTTTATAGTCTATATCTTCAAAAATGGGTTCAAAAAAGGAAGGTGTTTTTCGAGGAGGACCAAAAGGATATTCTGTTTCCTTTCCTAAAACTGTTAAAAAACAAGAATCAAAATCATCTTGTTGCTTTCGATCTCTATCAGAGAGTCGTAGTTTAGATCTGTGCCAAGGTTTCAAATGAAAAGGATATAGGATTTTGATCTGAAAACCTTCTCTTAACCAATTTTTAGGAAATTCTGTTTTGGAGAATTGTAGACCATTATAGCTACACTTTAGATAAATTTCTCTATTCCAATCTTGGAAATCCTCATACCATTCCGGAGATTGCCGTAATAAAATACATCCAATATTCTTAGCTATTATTAATAAGGGTAATTTAATATATCTTCTAAAAATTGATTGAGCTAGTAACAGAATACTTCTTGTTTTTTGTGCATATGGAATGTTCTCCCAGAATTCTATTACGTCTTCCTGGTTGTTTTTTTTTATTTGCAATTGTTGATCTAAAATTTCAAATTCTGACTTTTTACCCAACCAACCTCTAATATTAAAAAAAAGTTTCATTAGGTCGGATATAGGAAAAGGAAAATCTTCCATTTTTTCCAAAAAAAGTGGTGAATGGGGATTTCCTTGGGACGGTCCCCAAATAACCATTTTACGTCTTTGAACGCGCATAGATCCTTTGATTACGGCTCGACGAAAATCAGGTTCTTCGAAATAACTTATAAACCCAGACTCTCTATTAAATTTTCTATAAAGATTAAAATTCTTGAACTGAGATTTCTTAAAACTTCGTCTGGAACGAGTTAAAAAAGATATACGTTTAAATCTTCTTGTTCTAAGCTGGTGATCCAGCCCTTGCATTATACCTTGTTCTTTTCGTCGTTTTTTAAAATATTGTTCCAACTCGTTGATTAATTTGTATGACCACCGAAGGGGTTTTTTACCTATTTTGTTCATTCCAATAGATTTTTTTTCACGCTTAGGCTTAGTTAGAATTGCGTTCAATGAAAACTTTAACCTATTGTTTGAATCTATTTTCACCTCTTTTTTTTCTGATCTTTCGATTTTATCTTGATATTCTGGAGAATCTGGAGAATCTGGAGAATTAGGATCGGGAAGAAGGATATCATGAATTTTATTTAGTTCGGATGTTTCTGTGCAATTTTCTATCGAAGTTTTGATTGAAGATGAAAAGACTTTCTTCATCCTTCCACGATACATCCCGTTTAAGAAAGGATCATACATTTTAACTAAGCAATTTTTTTTTTCCTCAGCAGTACCCAATTGAACTAGGAAATTCTGTTTATTTTTAGT